AAATGGCAATTGGCACATACAATACGCCCAGTTGCTTCTCGTGGATTTTCATAACCCTGTTGTGCAAAAATGGGATATGCATTTGAAATGTATGTCCGAGTTATTATGTATATCACGAGGGATACGGAAATAGATCGAGTAATCTGTTCCTTTATCCAAGAAAGGGTAGTTCTAGTTTGCATGGTCCAATCATTCATCCCTAAAATTTCTACAATAAATTAGGTAGGTCGCTAGTATAGTTCCCTATCCACGATTTTGTTCTTTGCTATACTCATTTAACTCCAATATAGAAAAATCTCCCTATTCCTAGATTGCTAGACCTAGTAAGTATTTTATTTTGAATGCGCTTTTTCTATGTTAGACAGTATCAAACATTAGAATTGGATTTCAATTACAATGGACTATTTTTCAGTCATTCATTGAATGATAAATCACTACAAGTGAAGGAGATATACGATTTAAATACCGGAAAATCCAATATTTGAAAATTGTATCTATAATGACTGGGAAAGTGGAAACAAGACCAGATATAATTTGATCATTATAAGCAAACCCAAAATCTTTGTACACAAAGCTAAGCAGAAGTTCCCAACCGTGGGGTGAATGGAATCCGATACATAAATCAGTTAATAAAAGAATAGAAAAAGCTTTGATTGTATCACTTAAATTATATAAGAATTCCTGAACCCGAGAGTTAAAAAGAATAAGTTCTTTATTACCCAGAAGAGAATAACTACTTAGAATAATAAAATAGGTTAGATTTGTCGAGAAGTGTAAAATTGTATGAATATGATTCTCATTATGCATCTTGATCAATTGGATTGTTTCTTTTTGTATCCCTATACTCACTTTTTGAGGATGTGTCTCCGAAAAGTCCTTTATCATTTCTTCCAACAAGAAAAGTTCCTTTAATTCTATGAATTTTTCTAGAATACTCTTTTCTTGAATATGATTAAAAAAAATTTCACATTTCCGAGTATTCCACCAATTTGTAATCCAAGATTCCATACCTTTTTGAAATAAAAGAGAGATCAACCAGGGAAAAAATACTATAGATGCAAGATATATAAGGGGAGTCAATTCTTTCTTTTTTGACATTTTTTTCATCTTTGAATTATTAATGAACCCGCTCTATTCATCGATTCTATGCGATCTACTCTTTCAATCAAGTGTGAGTTCTATTACAAAATATGAATCCCCCCTTTTTTGTGATTCAGTGTTTAGCCCCTGACCCCACAAAGAGTACAGAAATAGAATAAGACCTTTTCTAATTTGAATTTGAATCAAAGAAATACTTTCTTTTTTTTTTCAGATATCTTAATTAGTTAAATTTGAAATAGTTTCCCCTTTACGATGCATACCCGAATGAGAGAATTCAAATTACCCAATCCTATTTCAAGACGAAATAAACTCCCCGAGCCGCAGACTAGTTGAAAAAAAAATTTATGAAACAACAGTGTGAGGATCAAAAAAGAATGGCAAAACAAGACAGAATTCCGGCGATTTTTTACTTTTTTTGGTACTAAATTAAGTTATGCAGATTTCCATACTACGTAGAAAACTTTTTTGCGGACAAAACTGTTTTCTAGCTCTTCTATATAATATATGTCTGATCCGGTTTGGCTACAATGCGTTCGCTTATATTATAAAAAAAGAGGATTCCCAAGGTTTTGCCTTCTTTTTGTATGAGAAACCATTTAGTTAGTTTAGTTTCTTTTTCAAAAAATTTCAATTGGTACGTGCAAGAAATAGGCCAATTCAGCAGCTTTTTGTTCAATTTCGCGTGGAGTTAAATTCTCATCAGTACGAGTCAAGGGAATGTCCCCCTGGCCACGTATTTCCATATAAAGAACACGGCGGGCAGAAATACCCTCTTTAACTTCTATTCTTATCGACTGAATATCTTTCATAAGGAATCGGAGGAAAATGCGACGATTCTTTCCAGGAAATCCCCAACGAAAAATACAAACTATTCCCCCTTTTCTATCGAATCGATCATAACCACTACCCACATTCCACGCAATTGTGCACCACAAATAGGAACTAATAAAGAGACCCGCGATACCATAGAAAGACATCACGATCCCTTGTGGAAAAAAAGAGATTTGCTGCTGATATGGAAATAAAGATATCAAATTCCTACCAAGATAACTGGAAGTTCCAACTAATAAAAATCCTACGGAACCTAAAAAAAGGATACAGGCCCAACCGAAATTACTTATTTTTCGAGATCCTGTTATAAGTTCTATCCATATATGTTCTGATCGCCAACTCATACTAGATCCAGTTGTATTTTATTGGAAGTGAAAGAATAAACAAAATAAATTTGACTTTACTCTTTTTTTTCCGAAGGAACTCTCATCAACTAGCCTTATTCTAATGTGAATCTTTAGGAGTCTTTGGAGGAAGGCACACCTTACCTTAATATCATATTATACTAAATAGATATCCGTGTTATGATCTAAATCTAAGTCTTGAAAAAAAAGTCAATGAGATTTTGGCCCATCGGATCTAAAAAATCTTGTTTTTTTGAATATGAAGAAATAAAGAAGCCATTGCCATTGCCGGAAAAACTAGGCCCACTAAGGGCACCAAAATAGAGGGTAAGTTGAGAGTTGTCATAGAATGGATACCTCGATTTAAAATTTTTACCTGTTATATATTGTTATAGTTATATATTGTTATATAAGGTATTTTAGAATAATTCTATTTCTAATAAATTAGACTCGAATATAAGTGAATATATATATATATAATATAATAATTGAGTATAGAATAAGTGCAAAGAGGAGAGAACTAACTAAATGGGCTTCCTTTTTTTAGCTTTCTACATGAACTATCTGAATGATCCAATGGGGATTATTAGTAAGAATGACGATTCTCAGTAAATTATAGAAGTCTTGCATCTTTCTATATACACTATATAGATAAGTATAAGGAGAGGATGCAAATTTTTACCTTACCCGAAATTCACGAAAGGCAAAAGTAGCACTCTTATTTGTTAATAGAGACAGGCTTTCTGATTACTAATCATTAATATGACTAAAAAAGGATATCACAAAACATTACGAAACTTGTTTTTTAATTCTCTCTTGATTCACTCTACAATTGGATCTTATGTCACCAAAGAAAACTTCACTTTTCATATTTTCATCTTAATTTCAATAAACTAATTGAACCTAACATTCTACTTATTTCTTTTTGTCAAGGGAAAGAAAGCGTGGAGTTGAAATAACTCACTCAGAACACCTTTTAAAGGATTACGTGGTACGATTGGGTCGAATAAACCCTTTTGGAATAAATATTCAGCTGCTTGTGAACCTTCCGGTACTGTCTTATTCAATGTTTGTTCAATTACTCGTTTACCCGCAAATGCAATGTAGGCGTTGGGTTCCGCAATAATGATATCCCCCAACATACCAAAGCTCGCTGTAACCCCGCCAGTAGTTGGCGATGTAAGTATTGATACATAGAATAGCTTTTTATTTAATTGATAATCATATAAAGCAGAGGATATTTTAGCCATTTGCATCAAGCTCAAACTTCCTTCTTGCATCCGTGCTCCTCCAGAAGCACACACTAGAATAAGAGGGAGAAAGCTCTTGGTAGCATACTCGATCAAACGGGTGATTTTCTCGCCTACTGCGGATCCCATACTACCTCCCATAAACTGAAAATCCATAACCCCGATTGCTACCGGAATACCGTTTAATTGACCTGTGCCTGTTTGAACAGCTTCAGTTAATCCCGTCGTTGTTTGATAAGACTCAATACGATCTTTATAAGGTTCCTCCTCCGAATGAAATTCAATGGGATCCAGAGAGACCATGTCTTCATCTAGCGGATCCCACGTACCTCTATCAATCAAAAGTTCGATTCGATCGTAACTACTCATTTTCAAATGATATCCGCATTGTTCACAAATATTCATTTTTGACTTAAAAAATTTCTTATAATTTAATCCATAACAGTTTTCGCATTGAACCCACAAATGCCTGTATTTTTGAGTTACATCGAGATCATTAGAACTTTTAGTTAAATCACTATCATTCGTACTAGTTCCTAGGCTGGCATTCTCGCTTTCACTATAATTTCTACTGTCACCACAAATGTAACGATAAATGTAACTATCAATACGGATTTGAGAATGAAGATAATTGTCAATACAACTATTAATGTGATTATTCCAAGTATATTTAGTATTGGACAGGGGCTGGTCGTAGTCAGGATCATCACTCTTGGATGCATTATTCAAATAACTAGAATTCCTATAACTATAAACCAAATTTTCTACGTCACTCAGTAAAGAATGATCGTTGTCAATTTCAAAACTCGAATTTTCAATATCAAAATATATAGAAAAATGGTCTCCACCAGTATCTTTAACTAAAAAAGTGTCATCAGAAATTAAATTCATAATATCCCTGACGCCAAAAAAAACATCATCATTACTGTACCTAGATCTCTCACTCCAAAGAGGCATTTTTTTATCTATATCAGTTAGAACCTGCTTCTCGCTTTCACCGTTATTTTCAATAGGCCCAAGATTGTCCATTGATTTACTTAGTCTACACGTGTATTTGAACTCCTCGTTAGATAACATCGAATTGAACCACCGTTTTTCCATAGAGCTTTCTTGCCCCCCCTTTTTTATAAAAAAATACAATAGATGAATAGTCATTCGATGAAAAAGCATTTGAATATTGCATTTCCTAGCCGATCACTAGGATTATTAACTAATACTAATTTTTTAATTAATACTATAATAAGGAGTGAGTATTGACAGAAATAGGTTTCTTTTGGACGATCCGGGAGATCACTTCGTATGATAGAACCCCTTTAGTTCATATAAATAGAGGTGGGGTCCATGGCGTGTTAAATTCGCATTCGCAGTAAAAAAGAAAAGTTTGTTCTCTCGTATGATATGACCTGAAGCGTTTTTTCGTAAAATCTCGTCTATCTAATAATAGGGCAACACGGAATAAAAAGGACAATATACA